CAGTTAGAATTAGGTCCAGACCTTATGTCAATTGTGAAATACAAATAACTCATTTGTGGTGCAACGCTTAAAAAAAAGGGGCTTTCATTCAATTGGACTAAGAACGGGAAGGGAGAAAGCGCGGGGGTCTGCTAATTCCTCATCCCCAAATCAGTCCTTCCCACGGGATATTGTCTCAACGAATAAGTGATTATAGGGGTGAAATCTTTTTATAATTCAAAAAAGAGCGAGGGGCAAATTCAAGGCAATAAAATAAGAAGAATAACTTTCACATTTTTAGGATTAAACAAAGGGATTCGCAAATAAAAGCGCTAATGCCACGACCAGCCCATAAATTGTTAAAGCTTCCATAAAAGCCAGACTAAGCAATAAAGTACCTCGTATTTTACCCTCTGCCTCCGGTTGTCTCGCGATACCTTCTACGGCTTGTCCCGCAGCAGTACCTTGACCAACTCCGGGTCCAATCGAAGCAAGCCCTACGGCCAATCCAGCAGCAATAACGGAAGCGGCAGAAATCAGTGGATTCATGGTAAGCTCCTCGCACCAAAATAAAGAAATGGTTAATGATACAATCAACCAATGAATTATGACTTATGATTTCATTACTAAAGATACATCCAATTAAAGTAACTAAGAACTTTGAATTGAAGTAATGGATATTCTTGTTGAATCATCAGAATGACTTCGATATCTCGTTTTTAGTTCCCATCCATGGAGTCTTTATTAATCCATACGGCTCTAGTTTTTCCCTTTCTTTGTTCCAAAGCATTCTTTCCATTCAAAGTTCTTTCTCTTCTATATGCTTGATTTCATCTCTTTATTCATTCGTCACAGACGAAATGGAAGGACTCCTATTGGAATCCTCAGCGAAATTCACAGTGGAATCGTAATCGTAAAGGAAATAAGATCTATAGATAGTTCATATATAACTAGTCAATATCTAATATCACATATACATCTGTTTCTTCCATAGTGTAAACCAACTATTCCCATCTTATATGCACCCGGATTCTAGAATCCTTCTTTGAAACATGCACAAGGGTTGACTTATAGCCATTACATTACATATACCTAATTCGACCTCCTAACCTATTTTTTTTGAATCTCATTTGTCAATTCTTCTTTGCCCTTTCTTTATCATTATCCCGCATGAATCCAAATGGGCGGATTCGTTAGCCCGAATCATTACATATCAATACAATCTCGGATTTGATTGATCTAATTGCATGCAATGAATTAGAATTTGGATCCATCGTTATCGTTGAATTAAATCAAATGAAACGGCAATACTTCTTTCTATAGCTATAGAACATAGAATATTCATTGGGGGTATGACATAAATGGGCCGGGAATTTTAGGAAAAAGATCTTTTAGATCTCTTCCCCTTTTTTTACAATTCCCGAATATCAATCATATCGGAATCTTTTTTGCTACTACCCCAGATCGTATATACCAATACCCTATTTGTATATATTATATTCCCCAAATAACGTATCTCGAGTTACCCATACATTGCGTTGGAATAGGCGAAAAAAAGGACTAGACTAAGACTCCTTTCCTTTGAAAACTAGTCAATGATGACCCTCCATGGATTCGCCTATATAAGCCGCGGCTAAAGTTGCAAAAATAAGCGCTTGAATACCACTTGTAAATAATCCAAGGAACATGACAGGTATAGGAACCACTGAAGGTACTAAAGAAACAAGAACAACAACTACTAATTCATCAGCCAATATATTCCCGAAAAGTCGAAAACTAAGTGATAAGGGTTTTGTGAAATCTTCTAGAATGTTAATTGGTAAAAGTATTGGGGTTGGTTGAATGTATTTACCGAAATAACTCAATCCTTTTTTGGTAAGACCCGCATAGAAATACGCCACAGATGTGGGTAAAGCTAAAGCAACAGTAGTATTTATATCATTCGTGGGTGCGGCTAACTCCCCATGAGGTAACTGTATGATTTTCCGAGGTAAAAGAGCCCCTGACCAGTTAGAAACAAAAATAAATAGGAACATAGTTCCAATAAAGGGAACCCAAGGACCATATTCTTCTCCAATCTGAGTTTTGCTCAAGTCTCGAATGAATTCAAGGACATATTCGAAGAAATTCTGGCCGTCGGTCGGAATGGTTTGTGGATTCCGAACAGCTATAGTAGCTGAACCTAATAAGATAGCAATTACGAACCACGAAGTCATAAGTACTTGGGCGTGGACTTGGAAATCACCTATTTGCCAATAGAAATGTTGGCCTACTTCCACACTGGATATATCGTATAACCCTTTTAGTGTGTTGACGGAACATGGTAGAACATTCATATTGCCCTCTGACAGAAATAGAACTTAAAAAGGAATTATTTTGATTCCACTATCTCTCTCTCGACTCGTCTACTTGAATCCTATATTTCGGATACCAAGTAATCACAGAATATCCCCAGAGATTTGGATCTCTTTTTTGGTATTCGGAAATTGTAACCGATTCAATAAATCTATGGAGTTCCCGAAGTAATTGACTTATCTTATTATTAATCAACGATTTGTTATATAGCTAGAACGGCCCTCACAAATTGCGAATACTAATTTATTAAGAATGAATCGGATTGAAGCCATCGCGTCATCATTGGCTGGAATCGGAATATCTGCGAGATCGGGGTCACAATTTGTATCGATTAAACAAATCGTTGGAATTCCCAAAGTTACACACTCTCGAAGAGCTTTATATTCTTCTTGCTGATCAACGATGATTACAATATCAGGTAACCCCGTCATATATTTGATCCCACCCAGATATGTTTGCAAGTGATATAATTGTCTCTTCAACATTGCTGCATCTCGTTTCGGAAGGCGGTTGAGTCTTCCCGTCTTTTGTTCCGCTCTCAAATCCCTGAACTTCTGAAGTCTCGTTTCTGTAGTGGACCAATTCGTTGACATACCACCGAGCCATTTTTTATTAACATAATGACACCGAGCCCTTATTGCAGCCGATGCTACTGAATCAACTGCTTTTTTTTTGGTACCAACTATTAAAAATTGGTTTCTCCTACTTGCTGCATCAAAAACTAAATCACAAGCTTCTGATAAAAAACGAGCAGTTCTAATAAGATTTGTAATATGAATACCTTTACGCTTTGCATAGATGTAAGGTGCCATTCTAGGATTCCATTTCTTAGTGCCATGACCAAAATGAACTCCTGCTTTCATCATCTCTTCCAAACGGATGTTCCAATATCTTCTTGTCATTTCTTCCCACACTTCCTTTCCTCTTTTTTTTAAGAGATGAGGTACCCTAAATACTAAATAAATAATTGTTCCGATGGAACCTTCTATCGGAGATTGACCGTTGATACACGGGCCAAGCCATTCATTCCTTTCTATTCACTATTCTCTTTATTACCAAATCAAATGACCGGGCCGGATAGTTAAAGTGAAGTTAAAAGGATGAATCTGCGCTTAAGAATCATTCAATCCCGTAAATGATTGTTCTGATGGATCATGGAAATTCTTTTGGATGCAAGAATCAAATAATTCTCTGTGTTGGAACAAAATATCTCTAAATTCCCCCCTGAATAGATTCTTCTTTTTGATTTCCAAAGGGATGTTGCTGTGTTGCTTTGAGTGGTACACTAATCCTTTGAATCCGGTACCAACCGGTATCATCCCCCCCAGAACAACGTTCTCTTTCAGCCCTTTCAACCAATCGATACGACCTCGTAGGGCGGCTTTTGCTAAAACTCGAGCAGTTTCTTGAAAACTCGCTTCGGATATGAAACTTTGAGTATTGAGGGACGCCCTCGTTATTCCCAACAAGACGGCTCGATAACAGATCGCTTCTTCCAAAGCACGCCCTGTTCGTTCCGCTCGCAACAATCCAATTAGTTCTCCGGGTGAAAAAACATTAGACATTCCATCTTCTGAAACCAAAACTTTTGATGTTATTTGACGCACAATAAGTTCTATATGCCTATTATGGATTTGCACCCCTTGGGATCGATAAACCTTTTGAATCTTATTAACCAAAGAGATACGACTTTGTGCTATGGTTAACTCAGCGCCAATCAAAAATCCCCAAGGAATTCCAAGAATTCTTGTTATACGTTCGTTCCAACCTTCAACCCTCTTTTCTAGGTTCATTGATATTGAATCAATCGAACGCACTTCTAATACTTGTTCCACCTTTGGAAGACCTTGCGTTATATCACTAGACCTCGATTTTTCATATAGAAATGTAACTAATGTATCTCCTTCATAAAGGATTTCGCCATAATGTCCATGCAACGTTGCTCCTGGAGTAACCAAATGGGGTTTAGCCGATCTTATTACTAAAGAGTCAACACGAACAATTAGAACCTGACCTCCTTTGAGGCGTGGTCCATCTTTGGATATACATCCATTTTCATAAATAAACTGTCCAAGACTCATTATTGTCGATGTCTCTTCACAAGAATCGTGAGGGAGAAAATACCAATTCAAATTGAATGGATTCAAAATCATGTTACTGCCTGTATCGGGATTATAAATCCTACCATTTTCATCCATTAAATAATATTTAAGTACTTGGAAAGTCTGTTTTAAATTGTCAAGTAGCAAATATTTATTTACCAAGATCTGATTATGAGTTATTAAATGATAAGATGAATCAAAATTCTCAATTTTAGGTACAATCCCTAAAGGACCCAACGAATTTCTAATTGGAATTGGGCGATCCCTTTTAATTGATTCTTTTGTCACATTGTTGTTATATTTAACACCGGGACCCATTCGAGAACAATTAGATGATGACAAAATCATCAAAGATTGGGATTCCTTATTTCGATTCAACAACGTACGAATAGTTCCTTGATGTTGGGTAAATGATTGTTGAATCCTTGCCTTGGAATAAAACGGATTGAGATTGGTGCGATCTGATCCATTATCCGGGATCAATCTCAATCCTGACCCTCCCGGATCATTCCTTTTTCCGGTATACGAAATAGGGGACTTCACTAAGTCCATTCTTATGAAATC